TTTCATTTTTTAGCTTCGAGTTGTATCTCTCACCAAAGGAATGTTTTCAAAAATCATCTAATCGCTCGAATCTTTGTTGCGGAGTCTATAAATTATACGTCCTCTAGTTGAATCATACCGACTTATTTTTATTTTGACTCTATCTCCCGGCAGTATCCGTATCAAACTGGGTCGGATCCTCCCTGAAATATAACCTAGAATTAGATCTTCATTATCTAAATGGACCCGGGACGTTGGGAAGTGATTCAGTAATTAAACCTTCATGAATCCATTTTTGTTCTTTCATCCAGGTAACCCCTTGAAATATCATCAACTAATGGAGGAAGAGTTATATAACTTACTTTTCCTCTCTATTTCACAAATTGGAAGTTAGAGATCAAATTAGGATACCGGAGGAAGATTACCATATATAGCACAAAATTTCTCCTCCAATTTTTTCTAGTCTAGCTTCTCGATCTGTCATTATGCCTCGAGAAGTGGAAAGAATTACAATTCCCATTCCACCTAAAATCTTAGGAATTTTTTGATAGTTGGAATAGATTCGTAGACCAGGTCGACTGATACGTTTTAAAATAGTTCTATATATTCCTTTCCTAGTCTTTCTATGGCGCAAGGTTGAAACCAAGAAATCTTTGTTACTTTCCTGATGTTTCCGAACGTTTTCAATAAAACCTTCTCGTAGGAGTATTTTAACAATGTTTTCGGTGATATTAGTGGATGCTATTCGAACCGTTCCATTTTTACTCATGTCAGCATTTCTTATAGAAGTTATTATATCAGCAATAGCGTCTCTGCCCATGACGAATTCTAATTATTGGTGCTTCTTAATTTTGATATAATCAACATGTTTTTTTATTTTGAATTATTCAATTTCAATTATGAAAAGTATATGCGTGAAACACAATCTACTAATTTAATCCATTTCAGATATCCTACTATAACTATATCATAGTTTCATCTACTAGTATTTATAATACTTCAGGAGCTAATGAAACTATTTTAGTAAAATTCAACTGTCTCAATTCCCGAGCAATCGCGCCAAAAACTCGAGTTCCTTTTGGATTTCCTTCTTGATCAATGACAACCGCAGCATTGTCATCATATCGTATTATCATACCGTTGTCACGTTTGAGTTCTTTACATGTACGTACAATTACAGCTCTAATTACTTCTGATCTTTCTAGAGGCATATTGGGCACTGCTTCTTTGATTACAGCAACAATAACGTCACCAATATGAGCATATCGATGATTACCGGCTCCTATGATTCGAATACACATCAATTCTCGAGCTCCGCTGTTATCTGCTACATTCAAAAGGGTCTGAGGTTGAATCATATCATTTTTATTTGAATCTGTTATTTCAATGCAAAGAATGAGGAAAAAAAGAAATAGTGTTTGTCTAGAAATAAATAAACCCGCGGTTGTTTTTTCATCCTCAATACCCCTTTTGTTTATCTTTAGTTCTATATCCCTATCCTGAAATAATAAATTGAGTTCGTATAGGCATTTTGCACGCAGCTATCTCAATAGCTGCTCTGGCTACAGTTTCTGATACTCCACCCATTTCATAAAGTATTCGGCCTGGTTTAACAACGGATACCCAATATTCGGGAGATCCTTTCCCCGAACCCATACGTGTTTCCGTGGGTCTTATTGTAACAGGTTTGTCTGGAAATATACGTATCCATATTTTTCCACCACGACGCGCATATGGTGCCATTGCTCTTCGCCCTGCTTCTATTTGTCTAGCTGTGATCCAAGCGGGTTCAAGTGCCTGAAGAGCGTATCTGCCGAAACAAATATGATTGCCCCGACAAGATATTCCCTTCATTCTTCCTCTATGGTGCTTACGAAATCTAGTTCTTTTAGGGTTATAGTTGATGGTTTTTTCTTAATCCCACCTCTACTACAGAACCGGACATGAGAGTTTCCTCTCATCCAGCTCCTCGCGAATGAAAAGATTCGATACGGATACACATCCATTTAATAATTAGTACACTAAACTAAGTAATGGGATTTATTGATATTTCATTTATTACATAGGAAGCTCCATATATGGCTAGATGTGTATATTTATAGATAAAGATAATGCTTATTTTTTATAACGAATCCCTATTTTTTTTTATTTTACTCTTATCGAGTCAAGACAATATTGTATTGTAATACAATAAATAAATAAGGGTTTCGCGGGCGGATATTGACTCTTTCCTGCTTCATTCGTAGGATCAATCCATGACCTCTCAGAGTAAATCAATTTGTTCTTGGTTCGTTCCGCCATCCCGCCCGATGAATCATTAGGATTCATTTTTCTTTTCTATTTTATTTATATTTTAATAGTTGAATCTTATATAGTCACAGGTTTCGTCGTTCCTATAGCTTCTCTATTAATGGTTAGGCCTGAACTCTGCAACGGAGCTCCCAACAAAATTGGTTCCCGAGTCAATCTCCTCAGTTTCTATTAACCCAGGGCTCTTTATTATTTATATTATACTTTATTA